TAAATCTCTTGTCTCCAGCTATTGGGGATCCCATTTCCGTACCAACTCAAGATATGCTTATCGGACTCTATGTATTAACGATCAGGAATCGTAGAGGTATTTGTGCAAATAGGCATAATACACATAATCGCGGAAACTATCAAAATAATACAGTTGACAATAATGACTATAAGTATACGAAAGAGAAAGAACTGTATTTTTGTAGTTCCTATGATGTACTTGGAGCTTATCGGCAGAAACGAATCAGTTTAGATAGTCCTTTGTGGCTCCGATGGAGACTAGATCAACGTGTCATTGGCTCAAGAGAAGTTCCCATCGAACTTCAATATGAATCTTTGGGTACTTATCATGAGATTTATGAGCACTATCTAATAGTAGGAAGTGTCAAAAAAGAAATCCATTGTATATACATTCGAACCACTCTTGGTCATATTTCTTTTTATCGAGAAATAGAAGAAGCCATACAGGGGTTTTGTCGGGCCTATTCATACGCTATCTAAACTAATAAATTAGATTAGGTGATGCCCGTGCCCATAGGAATTCGGGTCTCTCCAGTTTCACTGGTATCATAATTTCTGAATTTTTGCGTGAATCAAGATTGAGATTGAGGAAAGGAAGTTTTCGAATCACTGACTCAGGCCCATTGTCGAATCCTACTCAGCAGAATATAGAGGTACTTATGGCAGAACGGGCTGATCTGGTCTTTCACAATAAAGTGATAAATGGAACTGCTATGAAACGACTTATTAGCAGATTAATAGATCATTTCGGAATGGCATATACATCACACATCCTGGATCAAGTAAAGACTTTGGGTTTCCAGCAAGCCACTGCTACATCTATTTCATTAGGAATTGATGATCTTTTAACAATACCTTCTAAGGGATGGTTAGTCCAAGACACTGAACAACAAAGTTTTATTTTTGAAAAACACCATCATTATGGAAATGTACATGCGGTAGAAAAATTACGTCAATCCATTGAGATATGGTATGCTACAAGTGAATATTTGAGACAAGAAATGAATCCTAATTTTCGGATGACTGATCCTTCTAATCCAGTCCGTCTGATGTCCTTTTCGGGAGCTAGAGGAAATGCATCTCAGATACACCAATTAGTAGGTATGAGAGGATTAATGTCGGATCCCCAAGGACAAATGATTGATTTACCCATTCAAAGCAATTTACGCGAAGGGCTTTCTTTGACAGAATATATAATTTCCTGCTACGGAGCCCGCAAAGGAGTTGTAGATACTGCTGTACGAACATCAGATGCCGGATACCTCACGCGTAGACTTGTTGAAGTAGTTCAACACATTATTGTACGTAGAACGGATTGTGGTACTATCCGAGGTATTTCCGTGAGTCCTCGAAATGGGATGACGGAAAAAATTTTTGTCCAAACACTAATTGGTCGCGTATTAGCAGACAATATATATATGGGTCTACGATGCATTGCCGCTCGAAATCAAGATATTGGGATTGGACTTGTCAATCGATTCATAACTTTTCGGGCACAACCAATATATATTCGAACCCCCTTTACTTGCAAGAGTGCATCTTGGATCTGTCAATTATGTTATGGTCGGAGTCCCACTCACGGCGACCTGGTCGAATTGGGAGAAGCCGTAGGTATTATTGCGGGTCAATCAATTGGGGAACCAGGGACTCAACTAACATTAAGAACTTTTCATACCGGTGGAGTATTCACAGGTGATACTGCCGAACATGTACGAGCTCCCTCTAATGGAAAAATAAAATTTAATGAGGATTTTGTTTATCCCACACGTACCCGTCATGGGCATCCTGCTTTTCTATGTTCTATAGACTTGTATGTAACTATTGAGACTCGGGATATTATCCATAATGTGAATATTCCACCAAAAAGTTTGATTTTAGTTCAAAATGATCAATATGTAGAATCAGAACAAGTGATTGCTGAGATTCGTGCTGGAACGTCTACTTTTCGTTTTAAAGAGAAGGTACGAAAACATATTTATTCTGAATCAGAGGGAGAAATGCACTGGAGTACCGATGTCCACCATGCATCTGAATATACACATGGTAATGTTCATCTATTACCAAAAACAAGTCATTTATGGATATTAGCGGGAGGTCCGCGCAGATCCAGTATAGTGTCTTTTTCACTCCACAAAGATCAAGATCAAATGAATGTTCATTCTTTTTCTTTCGAAGAAAGATATATCTTTGACCTCTCAATGACTAATCATCGAGTAAGACATAAATTGTTGGATACTTCTGGTAAAAGGGAAATTCTTGACTATTCAAGACCTGATCGAATCATATCCAATGGTCATTGGAATTTCATATATCCTTCTATTCTCCAAGAAAATTCTGATTTCTTGGCGAAAAAACGAAGAAATAGATTCATTATCCCATTACAATATGATCAAGAACGAGATAAAGAACTAATGCCCTGTTTTGGTATTTCGATTGAAATACCCATAAATGGTATTTTACGTAGAAATAGTATTCTTGCTTATTTTGATGATCCACGATACAGAAGAAATAGTTCAGGAATTACTAAATATGGGACCATAGAGGTAGATTCAATCATAAAAAAAGAGGATTTGATTGAGTATCGAGGAGCAAAAGAATTTAGTCCGAAATACCAGAAAGTAGATCGTTTTTTTTTCATTCTCGAAGAAGTGCATATCTTACCCGGATCTTCGTTCATAATGGTCCGGAACAATACTATCATTGGAGTAGATACACAACTCGCTTTAAATACAAGAAGCCGGGTAGGCGGATTAGTCCGAGTGGAGAGAAAAAAAAAAAGTATTGAACTGAAAATCTTTTCTGGAGATATTCATTTTCCTGGAGAAACAGATAAGATATCCAGGCACAGCGGCATTTTGATACCACCAGAGACGGAAAAAAAAAATTCTAAGAAATCAAAAAAATTGAAAAATTGGATCTATGTCCAACGGATTACACCCACCAAGAAAAAGTATTTTGTTTCGGTTCGGTCCGTAGTCACATATGAAATAGCTGATGGGATAAATTTAGCAAAACTTTTCTCTCGGGATCTCTTGCAGGAAAAGGATAATGTCCAACTTAGAGTTGTCAATTATATCCTTTATGGAAATGGCAAGTCAATTCGAGGAATTTATCACACAAGTATTCAATTAGTTCGGACTTGCTTAGTATTGAATTGGGACCAAGAAAAAAATGGTTCTATAGAAGAGGTTCATGCTTCCTTTGTTGAGGTAAGGACAAATGATCTGATTCGCGATTTCATAAGAATTGAGTTAGTCAAGTCCACTATTTCGTATACCGGAAAAAGGTATGATAGGGCAAGTTCTCTATTGATTTCCGATAATGGATTAGATCGCACCAATATCAATCCTTTTTATTCCAAGGCGAAGATTCAATCACTTATCCAACATCAAGGAACTATTGGTATTGGTACGTTGTTGAATCGAAATAAAAATAAGGAATGCCAATCTTTGATAATTTTGTCATCATCCAATCGTTCTCGAATTGGTCCATTCAATGGCTCGAAATATAACAATGTGACAAAAGAATCAGATCCCATAATCCAAATTAGGGATTTGCTGGGTCCCTTAGGGACTATTGTCCCTAAAATAGCGAATTTTTTTTCATCTTACTATTTAATAACTCATAATCATATCTTGTTAAAGAAATATTTGCTACTTGACAATTTTAAACAGACTTTCCAAGTACTTAAATACTGTTTAATAGATGAAAATAGGAGGATTTATAATCCCGATCCATGCGGTAACATAATTTGGAATCCACTCCATTTGAATTGGTGCTTTCTCCATCACGATTATTGTGAAGAGACATCTACAATAATTAGCCTTGGACAATTTATTTGTGAAAATGTATGTCTATTCAAATACGAATCACACGTAAAAAAATCTGGTCAAATTTTAATTGCTCATGTTGACTCCTTAGTTATAAGATCAGCTAAACCCTATTTGGCCACTCCAGGAGCAACTGTTCATAGCCATTATGGAGAAATCCTTTACGAAGGAGATACATTAGTTACATTTATATATGAAAAATCGAGATCTGGTGACATAACGCAAGGTCTTCCAAAAGTGGAACAAATCTTAGAAGTGCGTTCGATTGATTCAATATCGATGAACCTAGAAAGGAGAGTTGAGGGTTGGAACGAACGTATACAAAGAATTCTTGGAATCCCCTGGGGATTCTTGATTGGAGCTGAGCTAACCATAGCCCAAAGTCGTATCTCTTTGGTTAATAAGATCCAAAAGGTTTATCGATCCCAGGGGGTACAGATCCATAATAGACATATAGAAATTATTGTACGTCAAGTAACATCAAAGGTGTTGGTTTCAGAAGATGGAATGTCTAATGTTTTTTTACCTGGAGAATTAATCGGCTTTTTGCGAGCGGAACGAGCAGGGCGTGCTTTGGACGAAGCGATCTGTTATCGGGCAATCTTATTGGGAATAACGAGGGCATCTCTAAATACTCAAAGTTTCATATCCGAAGCAAGTTTTCAAGAAACCGCTCGAGTTTTAGCGAAAGCTGCTCTACGAGGTCGTATTGATTGGTTGAAAGGCCTGAAAGAGAACGTTGTTCTGGGGGGGATTATACCTGTTGGTACCGGATTCAAAAAATTAGTACACCCTTCAAGGCAAGACAAGAACATTCATTTGGAAATCAAAAGAAAGAATCTATTCGAGTTGGAAATAAGAGATATTTTGTTACACCATAGAGAATTATTTTGTTCTTACGTCCAAAACTATTTCCATGAGACAAATTTCCATGAGATATCAGAACAATCATTTACCCGATTTAATGATTCCTAAGAGCGGATTCTTTCCTTTCACTTTAACTATCTTTCAATTATCTGGTCCGATTATTGATTTGGTAAAAAATAAAATAAGTAATTAAATTGGTAATAAATAAAAAAAAATAAGTAATTAAAAGAAATTAATGGTTTGGGTCGTGTATCAACGGTCAATCCCCCGTAGAAGGTTCCATCGGAACAATTATTTATTTCAGGGTACCTCGTCTCTTTGTTAAAAAAAAGGAAGTCTGGGGAAAAATGACAAGAAGATATTGGAACATCAATTTGGAAGAGATGATGGAAGCAGGAGTTCATTTTGGTCATGGTACTAAGAAATGGAATCCTAGAATGGCCCCTTACATCTCTGCAAAGCGTAAAGGTATTCATATTACAAATCTCACTAGAACTGCTCGTTTTTTATCAGAAACCTGTGATTTAGTTTTTGATGCAGCAAGTAGGGGAAAAAACTTCTTAATCGTTGGTACAAAAAATAAAGCAGCGGATTCAGTAGCATCAGCTGCAATAAGGACTCGGTGTCATTATGTTAATAAAAAATGGCTTGGTGGTATGTTAACGAATTGGTCCACTACGGAAACGAGACTTCACAAGTTCAGGGACTTAAGAGCAGAACAAAAGATGGGGAAACTCAACTGTATCTCCAAAAGAGATGCAGCAATGTTGAAGAGAAAATTATCTACCTTGCAAACATATCTCGGTGGGATCAAATATATGACGGGGTTGCCTGATATTGTGATCATCGTTGATCAGCAAGAAGAATATACGGCTCTTCGAGAATGTGTCATTTTGGGTATTCCAACAATTTGTTTAATCGATACAAATTGTGACCCAGATCTCGCAGATATTTCGATTCCAGCAAACGATGACGCTATAGCTTCAATCCGATTGATTCTTAACAAATTAGTATCTGCAATTTGTGAGGGTCGTTCTAGCTATATAAGAAATCGTTGATTATCATTAAGAATAATAAGATTAGTTAATTATTTGGCAACTCATAGATTTATTGGATCGGTTACTATTTTTGAATTTTTTAAAAGAGATAAAAAAAGTACTGGGGATATTGATATTATTATTATGTTATGATGTTATGTAATTTCTTGGTATCGTAAATAAAATATACGATTAATGATTCAAGTTAGTGAGTTGAGAAATAGATGGTTGAATCAAAATAATTCCTTTTTTGAAGTTCAATTTCTGTCAGAGGACAATATGAATGTTATACCATGTTCCATTAAAACACTCAAAGGGTTATACGATATATCGGGTGTAGAAGTAGGCCAACATTTCTATTGGCAAATAGGAGGTTTACAAATCCATGCCCAAGTACTTATCACTTCTTGGGTCGTAATTGCTATCTTATTAGGTTCAGTCATCATAGCTGTTCGGAATCCACAAACCATTCCGACCGACGGCCAGAATTTCTTCGAATATGTCCTTGAATTTATTCGAGATTTGAGCAAAACTCAGATTGGAGAAGAATATGGTCCTTGGGTTCCCTTTATTGGAACTATGTTCTTATTTATTTTTGTTTCTAACTGGTCAGGTGCTCTTTTACCTTGGAAAATCATACAATTACCTCATGGGGAGTTAGCTGCGCCTACGAATGATATAAATACTACTGTTGCTTTAGCTTTACCCACGTCAGCGGCATATTTTTATGCGGGTCTTACCAAAAAAGGATTGGGTTATTTCGGGAAATACATTCAACCAACCCCAATACTTTTACCAATTAACATCCTAGAAGATTTCACAAAACCCTTATCTCTTAGTTTTCGACTTTTCGGGAATATATTGGCTGATGAATTAGTAGTTGTTGTTCTTGTTTCTTTAGTCCCTTCAGTAGTTCCTATACCTGTTATGCTTCTTGGATTATTTACAAGTGGTATTCAAGCTCTTATTTTTGCAACGTTAGCCGCGGCTTATATAGGTGAATCCATGGAGGGTCATCATTGACTAGTTTTCGAAATAGTCTTTTTTAAGCTTATCCCAATTCATGTATGATTCAAGAGAATCCACTTGGTTGGGGAACATAATAGATACAAATACAAATACGTATGAATATACGACCTAGAGTCGTAGGAAAAAAGATAGACGATATTGCGTTGCGGAATTGTAAAAAAAAAAGATGGGTTGGGGGGGGTCATACTAGATGTATGTAATCTCTATAAGTCCAGCCCCTGTGTCTGTTTCGAGGAATGATTCTAGAATCCGATTCAATATAAAATGTGGGTGGTTTACGTTATGGAAGAAACAAATGTATATGTGATATTAGATATTTACTAGTTATATAGGAATAGGACTATTCCTAATATATATATTACCCTATATATATATTATTTTATTGATTGATTTGATTGCGGTTCACTGCATTTATATAGTTCCAATATAAGTCCTTCTGTTTCGTCTGTGATTGTGGATTGAATGAAATGCAAAAAAGAGATGAACTCAAGGATAGTATCTAGAAGAAAAAAGAAAGGAAAGAAGAATTGAATGAAAGAACGGTTCGAAACAAAGAAATGCAATAACTAGAACCGTATACATATGTATTTACAAAAACAAAAACTCCATTATGGGTAGAAACTCAAAATGAGATATCGAAATAGTATAGTTCTGACGATTCAGTAATATTATCATTTCAATTCGGAGTTTTTAGTTATTTCGACCCGATAGATCTTAATCAGATAGATCTTAATGATAAAATCTTAATGAAAAAAATGATAACTTAATGAAAAAAATGATAACTTAATGAAAAAAATGATAAAAAAAATGAAGTAAAAATTCATTGGTTGATTGTATCATTAACCATTTTTTTTGGGGGGTGCGAGGAACTTACCATGAATCCACTGATTTCTGCCGCTTCCGTTATTGCTGCTGGATTGGCCGTAGGGCTTGCTTCTATTGGACCTGGAGTTGGTCAAGGTACTGCTGCAGGCCAAGCTGTAGAAGGTATTGCGAGACAACCAGAAGCAGAGGGTAAAATACGAGGTACTTTATTGCTTAGTCTAGCTTTTATGGAAGCTTTAACAATTTATGGACTGGTCGTGGCGTTAGCGCTTTTGTTTGCGAATCCTTTTGTTTAATCCTAGAAATGTAAAAAAGTACCTTACATACTATACTTTTTTTCTTATTTTTTTTACTCGCTATACTTTTTTCTTATTTTATTAACTCAGAATTGCTCTTTGCTTCTTCTAATTATATCAACGCTTTACTCCTACAATTATTTATTTGTTGAGACAATACCCCAGGAAAAGAAGGACTGTTTTGAGGATGAGTAATTACTGGATCCGCTCCTTTTCTTCCTTCGCGTCCTTAGCTTAAGCTTAGTACAATGTAAACCTTTTTTTTTACTTAGGAATCGTTTCAACAAACGAGATATTTCACAATTGACATGAGACCCAAGACTTAACCTAATAAGTATTTTATTGGATTGGAAACTTCAAGTAAGAAATTTAAAAATTATCAAATTAAATTACTAGATTTAATCTACTTCCATTAAAAAAAAAAAATGGAAATATTATTTATATAATAAAAAGAAATCGACCAAAAAAGGGACGACGAAGTGATACAAAAAGAACTCTGTTCTTTGTTAGTCCTATCTATAAGAGGAGAACATATGAAAAATGTAACCGATTCTTTCCTTTCCTTGGGTCACTGGCCATCCGCCGGGAGTTTCGGGTTTAATACCGATATTTTAGCAACAAATCCAATAAATCTAAGTGTAGTGCTTGGTGTATTGATTTTTTTTGGAAAGGGAGTGTGTGCGAGTTGTGTATTTCAAGAATAGGTTGGATCCATCCGACTGCACTTTATTTATGGTATTTTATTCATTTTATAGGATAAATAGGAAAAAAAGTGCACGATCTCAACGAATTATTTCTGAATAAATTAAGAAATCATATGTAAGAACCATAGCATTTCGTGACTTATTGGTAAATTTGATTCTCTATTAACCAATAATGTGAGACCATTAACATGGTTAAAGCTAAACTGTTTGAAGTCCAGGCAAAACATGGTACTCTTTCTACCGGTACTAACGTACCGAAATGGTTTAAAAATGAATAGTTGGTAATTTATCTGATATAGAACACTCATATCGATAAAACGATTTGAACCATTTATTAAAAAAATGGGCATCTTGCTCTTTTTTTCCAATGCCGAATCGACGACCTACATAAAAAAAAATAGGAATTTTTGGATTTGAAGTGAAGAAAAAAAGGAAATAAAAAAAAATATAGAAATAAATTGTAAATTTAAATTTTAAATTAAATAAAGAACAAATACAAATAAAGAACAAATACAAATAAAGAAAGAACTTTGCTGACAATTATAGATTTTTGTCTGGTCGGAAGAGTCCTTCTAATATTCTGGTCTTATATCAGTTTCGATGTTTTTGAATATAAACAGAAAAGAGAGGGTAGGCTCATTACATTAAAAAAAAAAGATATGGGAATGCCCATAACATAAAATAAATAATTGAGCGTGAGAGCCAAATGAATCGAAAGATTCATGTTTGGTTCGGGAAGAGATTATGGAAGTTGTGAAATTAATGGTAAGATAATCTACTTTCATTAAATGATTTATTAGATAATCGAAAACAGAGGATCTTGAGTACTATTCGAAATTCGGAAGAATTACGTAGAGGGGCCATTGAGCAGCTCGAAAGAGCCAGGACTCGCTTACGGAAAGTGGAAATAGAAGCAGATGAGTATCGAATGAATGGATACTCTGAGATAGAACGAGAAAAAGAAAATTTGATTAATGCCACTTGTGACACTTTGGAACGATTAGAAAATTACAAAAATGAAACCCTTCATTTTGAACAACAAAGAGCGATTAATCAGGTCCGACAACGAGTTTTTCAACAAGCCTTACAAGGAGCTCTAGGAACTCTGAATAGTTGTTTGAATAGTGAGTTACATTTCCGTACGATCCGTGCTAATATTGGCATTCTAGGGGCCATGGAAGAAATAACAGATTAGCCCTTTTACTTTTACTTTAGTTTAGAGTTTAGGCATTATTTTTCCCTTTGCTTCCGAAAAAGAATAAAAAAAAAAACAAAACACTAATGGTAACCCTTCGAGCCGACGAAATTAGTAATATTATCCGTGAACGTATTGAACAATATAATAGAGAAGTAAAGATTGTGAATACCGGTACCGTACTTCAAGTGGGCGAT